CCATAGCTGATGATAGAACTAGAATAGATATTTTTTGTTTCCTACTCACACGAGCCCATATTCTTGCTTTTCTATCAATCTCTAATTCTGATCTTCCTCCCCAATCTGATATTATGGTCCCAGTATAGGACGAAATTCCGTTAGGGTCCAATTCTGACCGGTAATAAATACCGGGACTTTGCAATATTTGATTGATCACAATTCGATATATTCCATTTACTATAAAAGTTCCCATAGAATTCATTAGAGGGATGTTTCCAATACAAATTGTTTGTTCTTGCATACCCCGACTGGTTTTCCAAACGAGTCCCGCGGATACATAGAATTCCGACGAATATGTAAGTGATTCGTACACAGCATCTCTTTCGTTTATCAATGGTTCGACCAATTGATATGTTTCCACAAATAATTGAAATTCAATTTTTTGATCTGTATCTTCAATTTTTGGAAAGTTAGAAAGTTCTTCGGGTAAACCCTGATCGATGAACCTGCAAAATCCTTCAAATTGGATCTGATGAAACCCAGGTATTGTAAACATTCCCTCATTTATATCTCGGAGCATTTTTATTTAATTTCCCATTTCTCAAAAATCCTATTACATTATTGGCGTAGTCTTCATCGAATTAGATAGATGATCTAGCAATGATGGAATTGATCGTCTATTTATGATTCCGGAATAACATGAAATTTGAAGTCAATTGATGTACGTTCTTTCTAAGAGGTGGAATATAATAACAACCCCTTTACATACAAGGGAATGAGTATGTGGTGGGGCGAAAGGGCTTGGACTTTCTCGACGAAGAAGACGCCGAACAAAACACAAGAAAGAACTCTCTAGAAAATATGTCGATATTTTATTAGAATGTTTCGATATAATAAAATATCGACATAAATAACGGGTACAACTAGTAAATCAATGGCGTAATTATATTTTTCTCATAAGAAAAATGAGATCAAAAAAATCAGCATGAAAGTCGGGGGCGTTCCGTGGTAGATTACCGGTAACATTTAGAGGTACCGGTATTGAAACAAACCCGAGTCTATAAATTACTAAATTACTCTTCGTCGAAAAAGTCGGAATCCGAGTCTCGAAATTCTTCTTCTTCGTCGTGAGTGTTCAAACACAAGGTTATAAACCCCTCTTCACCGACAAGGTTAAAACAGGCGGATACAAATTGCTCTTCGTTCCAAAGGTCCAAAGGTCCAAAGGGGAGTTTCTACAGTCATCGTAGCCGAGCAAGAACCAATGTCGCGAAAATATAGTTTTGTTGTCCTCGCGACAAGATAGTCTGCGCGATATTTTTGATATCGCGCATCGCACTTGTTTAGTACTTCTAGTGTACATAGAAAGTCCTACCGTACTCGCAGCCAGGCATGTACATGTGGTTCATATTGTCGAATGGCGTATGGTTTATTCCTGATCTTTGTTCGTAGCGCGTCTCGTAGAGATTGGCGAGCAACCAAATCGAAGTTGGAAGCGGGGTAGGAAAACGTTTTCTCACCTTCGAAGAGGAAACGTTTCCAAACGTTTCCAGGCGACAGACCAAAACCCAACCCTGATATCATACTGTCTTTGGTCCGTTGTTTCTAGCAGCCAGCATTGAAGTTCGACCCAAAGACAAGCTTTTGTTGCTTGAATAGAGTTTGCATTTCTAAAAAAAATTTTCTTTTCGCAACCCAGTTGGCTCCTTCGGCTTTGGCAAAGTCGACGATACTCCCCGAGGCGGCGCCATTCCGCGACGCAAATTTTTTCAAGAGAGTAGCTACGATCTCGCGACGCCCCATTTCAAGGCAGATTAAGTAAAATATTTCGTAGACGGCCTCGTCGTTGTTATCCGAGGGTAGTGTCCCCCCTTTAGTATAACAAAGGTATTTCCTCTTCGGTAGATGCAGATGCCTATTATAGCGCGACATGCACTTACCTAGGTGTCCCATAATTTCCAATGTAGGTCGAAATCCATAATAGAGTCCGACTCCAACGATCGAATTGGTTATCTTCATACACAAACTTATGTTGGTTTTATTGTTTCTTTGATATTGTCTCTGTGCATGTGTTAAGCCTGCCGCCAGCGTTCATCCTGAGCCAGTATCGACTCTCCATGAGATTCATAGTTGCATTACTTATAGCTTCCTTTTATATTGAATTATATCTATGTCATTTTTGTTTATATATTGAATTTATATATTCAATTATATATATGTCATTCAATATATGTAATTCAATATATATGCGTCATGTGCGGTAATAGGTCCCATATTAGCAAGTTTCATTAGTCATTCCCTATCTAGAACAACTAGCACAAATTTTCAACGTCCATGGGGACTTATTTTACCGGTAACATTATCGACTCCATCTTATTAGTTCTGGGTTCGAATCCCCGGCAACCCTTTGTTCAAAAAATCCTCTGTCGAGAAGAGAGACATTTTTACCTATTTTTTCTTCAATGAAAATTGAAGTGTGATAATTGACTCATAATTCTATGAGTCCGTTCGGGAGTTT